TTGAATTTGAGTATATAATAAGAGTACAATCATAAAAGTACAATTTTTTGAATAAGTTCATTAAATAAGTTCTTTTTGCTCAATCAATTTCCCTTATCTTTTTGATTTGTCTACTTACATAATTCAATAAAATCAATAAAAAAAGGATAATACAAGAACCCTATCCAAAATCTAAACGTAAGAATAGAAAGATTTTCCAAATGGAATCAATAATCATAAATCAGAGTCCTTATGAGTTTGACACAAGAAAAGGATTTGAAAATCCTTTTCTTGTGTCAAACTCAAGCTCAAGGAAGACAAACCATCCTCCCTAGAACTAGAGAACTAGAATTCATTGTTTTCCCCATTCATACTTGTCTTTCTATTCCCCGCTTATGTATCTTATTTTTATTATCTAAGGGAATTGGATTCTATTGGATTCTATTTGATTCGAATAGAAAAGATTGATTTTTACATCATATAGTGACATAAAATTATTTTTCCAATTTTGATTCCTAAAGTGAATCCAATACAATAGTGTTCTTCCCAATTTAATTTTAAATACTATGGCTAGAAAGCTAAAAAGACAGTACAGTACATACGAATTTCAAAAAAAAAATATAAGAAAAAAAAAACAGTTGATAAATATGCAGAGTATCTAAAAATTCATTTTTGACAATTGAACTTTTTCAAACTGTTTCTTTTTAAGAACCAAAAAGATTTGTGCCAAAATAACAGATGCGAAGAAGAACAAAAGGCCTTGGACACGTAATGGATCTTGAAGTACTATTTCTGCATCCCCCTGACCAAATCCACCCACATTCGGATTACTTGTTAATGGTTGATCAAGTTTTATAGATTCACCCTCTGAAACAAGAAGTTCTGGTCCTGGAGGAATAATATCAACAACTTGACGCCCATCAGATGGATCCATTATGGTTATTTCGTACCCGCCTTTTTCTTTTCGTATGATTTTGCTTACTATACCTCCTGCTGTAGCATTATACACTGTATTGTTACTCTTGCTCCCATCAGGGTAAATCTGACCCCTTCCCCGGTTTCCGCCTACATATATCGGATATTTTAAGAAGTGAACATCTTTATTAGTAGCAGGGTCGGGGGAAAGGATAGGAAAGGTTATTTCACTATATTTCTGACCGGGAACAGGACCTATTACAATAATATTTTTTTTATTGGGGCGATAACTCTGAAAAGATAGCTTGCCTATCTTTTCTTTCATCTCGGGCGAAATACGATCGGAGGGAGCTAATTCAAACCCCTCGGGTAAAATAAGAACAGCCCCCACATTCAAAGATCCTTTCTTACCATTAGCAAGAACTTGTTTCAGTTGCATATCATAGGGAATTCGCACAACTGCTTCAAATACAGTATCAGGAAGTACCGCTTGCGGAACCTCAATATCCACGGGCTTGTTGGCTAAATGGCAATTGGCACATACAATACGCCCAGTAGCTTCTCGTGGATTTTCATAACCTTGCTGTGCAAAAATGGGATATGCACTTGAAATGGATGCTCCAGTAATTATATATATTATGAACAATATGGAAATAGATCGAGTAATCTCTTCCTTTATCCAAGAAAAAGTCTTTTGAGTTTGCGTTTGCATGGTCTAATCATTGATCCCTAAAAGTTTTACAATAAAATTAGGTAGGTCGCTAGTAGAGTTCCCTATCCAAGAATCTGCTATTTTCTGGAAAACATTTTCCAGAAAATTTGACTTCAACGAAAATAGAGCGAATACCCTCGATGGGTCTAATAATATGATTTGGAAAGCTTTATAATTGTATTAGTGGATTCTTTTTCAGTCATTCATTCATTGAATGATAAATCACTACAAGTGACGGAGATACGCGATTTAAATATTGGAAAATCCAATATTTAAAAATTGTATCTAGAATGACTGGAAACGTGGAAACAAGAACAGATATAATTTGATCATTATGAGAAAATCCAAAATCTTTGTAGACAGAGACAATCACAAGTTCCCATCCGTCAGGTGAATGAAATCCTATACATAAATCGGTTAAAAAAAGAATAGAAAAAGCCTTGATTGTGTCGTTTAAATTATATATGAATTCTTGAACCCACGAATTAAGAAGAAAAAGTTCTTGATTACCCAGAATATAATAACCACTTAGAATGATGAAAGCGATTATATTTGTCGATAAGTGCAAAATCATATGGATACGATCTTCATTGTATATCTTGATCAACTGGATTGTTTCTTTATGAATTCCGATATGAAGTTGTCTTTCTGGGTTTTCATTTATCATTTCGTCCAACAGCAAGAGTTCTTCTAATTCTAAAAATTTTTCTAGAATATTTCTTTCTTGAATATGATTTAATAAAGTTTCGGATTGTGTAGTATTCCACCAATTTGTAACCCAAGATTTCAGACTTTGATTAAATGAGAGAGAGATCCACCAGGGCAAAAGTACTATAGATGCAAGATATAGAAAGGGAATGAATGCTTTCTTTTTTGTCATTTTTTTTGATGATTCACAATGAGTAGAAAAACAAGAATGAAATTTTATTACTATTATCGACCTAATAATTGGCCAAGAACGAAAAAGGAAGGATCTAAAGAAAAATAAGCATATATTGATGAAAGTTATGAAAGAAAGGATAAAGAATTGATAAGATAGGATCTATCTGTATCTAACATATCAATTCCGAATATTGTCCGAATATTGAAAATCAAATAAAAAGTAAAAAAAAAAACAGACAAAGACTTCTTAAGTGATTTCCTCCTTATAATAATAAGTTTGTTCATATCAAAAAACTTCCATTGGGACACGCAAAAAATAAGCCAATTCGGCAGCTTTTTGTTCCATTTCTCGCGGAGTCCAATTATCATCAGTATGAGTCAAGGGTATAGATCCCTGACCTCTTATTTCCATATAAAGTACACGACGAGTATAAATAACCCCTTTCACTTCTATTCTGATAGATTGAATGTCTTTCATAAGAAATCTGAGGAAGATACGACGATTCTTTCCAGGAAATCCCCAACGAAAAATATAAACTAATCCCTCTTTTCTATCAAATATATTATAACCGCTGCCTACATTCCACCAAATTGTACACCACAAATAGGAACTAATAAAGAGACCCGCGATCCCATAGAAAGACATCACGATTCCTTGTGGAAAAAAAAGGATTTGTTGAGATGGAAATGAAGATATCCAATTCATACCAAAATAGCTCGAAATTCCGACCAATAAGAATCCTAATGAACCTAAAAAAAGAATAAAGGCCCAAAATAAATTACTTATTTTTCGAGATCCCACTATAAGTTCTATCCATATACGTTCTGATCGCCAACCCATACTAAATTTAGTTGCATTTTATTGGAATTGATAGGATAACTTAACTCAAAGGAATTTAAATTGACTCTTTTTTCCAAAGTAACTCTCATCAACTAGTGCAATTCTTGTGTGTTGTGAATCTTTAGGAGTAATTCATTACAATTGAATTGGTTATATGGAAAACCATCCTAATAGATAGTTACATACATATAAATACATGAACTTTACATTTAAAAAAGAAGCTCTCGATCTGATCCCAATCCATTTTCCAATAACGATTTAAATGAATTTACCCATATAGATATCCGTGTTATGATCGAAGTGTAAGTCGTGAAAAAACAAAATTGATAAAATTTGGACTTTTGATCGGATCTACAAAATTTTGTTTTTTTGAATATGAAGAAATAAAGAAGCCATTGCAATTGCCGGAAATACTAAGCCCACGAAAGGCACAAAAATAGAGGGAAAGTTATTTAAAAATGTCATAGAAGGAATACCTCGATTTAATTTTAATATTTGTACCTGTTATTTTTATATTTTATTTTTAATAAATTTTTATTAGTTTATTATAAATTAGAAATATTAGTTATAATTATTATACATACATTATACATATGATAAAAGAAAAAGATATATGTCAGAGGGAGGGGGAAACATGAAGTTAGTTTTCATCTGTTTACCCAATTTCAAGGAATTTCTCTTGTTGATTAGTAAAGCAATCAATCAATTCATAATTCATAATATAGATAAAATAAAAAATTATTCAAACAAAAACAAAAAAGGATTTGCATTCTTTTTTACTACAATGAAACTTTCTGTCACCAAATCCAATAAAAAATTGATTTGGTGACAGAAATCAAATAAATTAAGTGAATAATCTACTTAATTTCATTTTTATTCAAAGGAAAAAAATTGTGGAGCTGCAATAATTCACTAAGAACACCTTTTAAAATAGTACGCGGTACCATTAGATCAAATAAGCCCTTCTCAAATAAAGGTTCAGCTTCTTGTGAACCTTCAGGTATTGTCACATTCAGTGTTTGTTCAATTACTCTTTTACCCGCAAATGCAATGTAGGCATTAGGTTCGGCAATAATGATATCCCCTAACATACCAAAACTCGCTGTCACCCCGCCGGTAGTAGGTGATGTCAGAATGGATACATAGAATAACTTTTTAGTTACTTGATAATGATATAAAGCAGAAGATATTTTAGCCATTTGTATCAAGCTCAAACTTCCTTCTTGCATCCGAGCTCCGCCAGAAGCACATACTATAATAAGAGGTAAAAGTTTATTGGTAGCATACTCAATTAAACGAGTAATTTTCTCGCCGACTACGGATCCCATACTACCCCCTATAAACTGAAAATCCATAACCCCAATTGCTACGGGAATACCTTTTAGTTTACCTGTACCTGTTTGAACAGCCTCAGTTAATCCTGTCTTTCTTTGATAAGAATCAAGATAATCTTTATAAGGTTCTTCTTCCTCTTCCTCTTCCTCTTCCTCTGAATCAAATTCAATCGGGTCCAGAGAATCAAATTCAATCGGGTCCAGAGAATCAAATTCAATCGGGTCCAGAGAGAACATGTCTTCATCCATAGGATCCCAAGTACCTGGATCAATCAAAAGTTCTATTCTATCTGAACTATTCATTTTCAGATGATCTCCACATCCTTCACAAATATTC